TACCTCTTATTATAGTGTGTGCTTCCGGAGGAGCACGCATGCAAGAAGGAAGTTTGAGCTTGATGCAAATGGCTAAAATATCTTCTGCTTTATATGATTATCAATCAAATAAAAAGTTATTTTATGTATCAATCCTTACATCCCCTACCACAGGTGGGGTGACGGCCAGCTTTGGTATGTTGGGAGATATCATTATTGCCGAACCCAATGCTTACATTGCATTTGCGGGTAAAAGAGTAATTGAACAAACATTGAATAAGACAGTACCTGAGGATTCACAAGTGTCTGAATATTTATTCCATAAGGGCTTATTCGATCCAATCGTACCACGTAATCCTTTAAAGGGCGTTCTGGGTGAGTTATTTCGGCTACATGCTTTCTTTCCTTTGAATAAAAATTAGATCGATCAAGTAGAGCCTTAGAGTCTTAATTTAATAAGAGTATTAATTTATTAAAACTTAATAAAATTTTTTATGTGTGGTGATCAAGTAGTTATTTAATTTATAGGAATCAAATATAGGAATCAAAGTAAAAATACGAAGAATGGATTTTTTCTTTGGTAACATAAGATTTAATTGTAGAAAGAATCATCCAGATCATCTTTTTATCGATATTCCTGGTTACTAACCAGGAAATCCCTATTAAAAAAAATAAAAGAGTGAATTCTTTACTTCCGTGAAATTGGTTAACAAGGTCTTGCATCTTTCTATATCTCCCAAAAATCACCCCCCACTAAAAATCCTTTTTGTTGGGTCGTATTATTATAATGAATTCTTTGAGAATTTGTAATAAATCCTTTCTTTAGTAAATTTTATAAAATTATTAAATTTATAAGACAAGAACAAGATAATAACTAATAATACGAATAATATAAAGGGTGGATTATCATACATATATTTCATGTAGAAACATGTAGAAAGATTTATAGGTCCATTTATTTACATATTTATTGGATTTTATTAATTAATATATATTTATTAAAACATATACTTATATACTCCCTATTAAGTATATATACTCACTTAGGTATACTTAGTATAATATAACAATTATATATGAATTATAATATATCTTTATAACAATATAAGGATAAAGTTAAAATATTAATATAAAACAATAAATATAACAATAAATAACAGGTACAAATATTAAATCGAGGTACCCATTCTATGATAACTCTCAACAGCTTCCCCTCAATTTTTGTGCCTTTAGTGGGCTTAGTATTTCCGGCAATTGCAATGGCTTCTTTATCTCTTTATGTTCAAAAAAACAAGATTTTTTAGATACAATAAGGACGAATCTTTTTTTTTCAAGACTTACTTGGATCATAACACGGATATCTATTTAGTAGAATATGGTATAACATGTGGCTTCCTTCGGTCATAAGCTCTTATGTATGTATAAACATGATATTATGGGTAAATGAATTATCACTATTTTCAAATAGATCGGGATCGGGGAGAATTTCTGAAATGTAAAGTCAATATATCTATATGTATTCGGAAATCATGTGAAAGGGATGTTACTATTTTAGTTTGGACCTAAGAAATTCGATGAATTACCCCTAAACGTTCACATCATAATAGTGCTGGTTGATGAGAGTTACTTCGGAAACAAAAAAAAGTAAAATAAAATTTATTTTTGTTATTCTCCCAATTCCAATAAAATGCAACTAGGTCTAGTTATAGTATGAGTTGGCGATCAGAACGTATATGGATAGAACTTATAGCGGGGTCCCGAAAAACAAGTAATTTCTGCTGGGCCTTTATTCTTTTTTTAGGTTCATTAGGGTTTTTATTGGTTGGAACGTCCAGTTATTTTGGTAGGAATTTTATATCTTTATTTCCTTCTCAGCAAATAATTTTTTTTCCACAAGGGATCGTGATGTCTTTCTATGGGATCGCAGGTCTTTTTATTAGCTCCTATTTGTGGTGCACAATTTCGTGGAATGTAGGTAGTGGTTATGATCGATTCGATATAAAAGAGGGCGTAGTGTGTATTTTTCGTTGGGGATTTCCTGGAAAAAATCGTCGCATATTCCTCCGATTCCTTATGAAAGACATTCAGTCCATCAGAATAGAAATTAAAGAAGGTATTTATGCTCGTCGTGTCCTTTATATGGAAATCAAAGGCCAGGGGGCCATTCCCTTGACTCGTACTGATGAGAATTTGACTCCACGAGAAATTGAGCAAAAAGCTGCTGAATTGGCCTATTTCTTGCGTGTACCAATTGAAGTATTTTGAAAAAAGGAACTGAAGAATGAATACTTTGCAAGAGAGAAAAAACTCAAGAATCCTCGTTTTTTTATATAGCATAACTTAACTGAAGTTTCTTCAGAACGCTTATTCGAACCAAAGCAAACGCTACGAAATAATTCTAAAACAAAATTGTTTGTGTCCACAATTTTTTTATGCGTATGTAAACCCACTTAACTCAATTCAGTAACAAATCTAAATACTAGATTCATCATATATTAAAACAAAACATTTCATAATAAATCATAATATAATAAAGTAAAGAATTTTTTTTTTTAGAAATATTTGATATTTTGATAGAACGGGAGTTCTTTCGTCTCGCAATCCGACTACTATATAATTTGAAGTGGGCTTTTTCTTATTCTATTTCTGTATTCTTTCTAAATTCAAGGACTAACCACTGTACTGAATCACAAAAAAAATCGGAAATAGATTCATGGGCTCGATAACTTGTAATAGAACTTATGCTTGATAGAAATATTAGTATCGTATAGAGTCGACGAACGAGGTGCGTTCAGTAAAAATTAAAAAATTCACAGACGAAAAAATGGCAAAAAAGAAAGTATTAATTTCCCTTCTATATCTTGCATCTATAGTATTTTTGCCTTGGTGGATCTCTCTCTCATTTAATAAAAGTCTGGAATCTTGGGTTACAAATTGGTGGAATACTAGGCAATCCGAAATCTTTTTGAATGATATTCAAGAAAAGAGTATTCTAAAAAAATTCATAGACTTAGAGGAACTCCTACGTTTGGACGAAATGTTAAAGGAATACCCGGAAGCACATTTACAAAAGCCTCGCATCGAAATCTACAAAGAAACGATCCAATTGATCAAGATGCACAATGAGGATCGCACGCATACAATTTTACACTTCTCGACAAATATAATCTGTTTCGTTATTCTAAGTGGTTATTCTATTATAGGTAATGAAGAACTTGCTATTCTTAACTCTTGGGTTCAAGAATTCCTATATAACTTAAGCGACACAATAAAAGCTTTTTCTATTCTTTTATTAACTGATTTATGTATAGGATTCCATTCGCCCCACGGTTGGGAACTAATGATTGGCTCTGTCTACAAAGATTTTGGATTTGCTCATAATGATCAAATTATATCCGGTCTTGTTTCTACTTTTCCAGTCATTTTAGATACAATTTTTAAATATTGGATCTTTCGTTATTTAAATCGTGTATCTCCTTCACTTGTAGTGATTTATCATTCAATGAATGACTGAAAAATGATTGAACGATCCAATTATAATATTTGTTACTTTGTGGATAAGCAAAACATTCAAAATTGTACTTATTCTTTCTACCCATCCAAGGGATTCCTTCAATATTCCAGTAAAATTATTTATATTTAAGTAAATAGCAAAATTATAGATAGGGAACTATACTAGCGACCTGCCTAATTTTATTGTATAAATTTTCGGGATCAATGATTGGACCATGCAAACTAAAAATACCTTTTCTTGGATAAAGAAAGAGATTACTCGATCCATTTCCGTATCGCTCATGATATATATAATAACCCAGGCACCCCTTTCAAATGCATATCCCATTTTTGCACAGCAGGGTTATGAAAATCCACGAGAAGCGACTGGCCGTATTGTATGTGCCAATTGCCATTTAGCTAATAAACCCGTGGATATCGAGGTTCCACAAGCGGTACTTCCTGATACTGTATTTGAAGCAGTTGTTCGAATTCCTTATGATCTGCAACTGAAACAAGTTCTTGCTAATGGTAAAAAAGGAGCTTTGAATGTAGGGGCTGTTCTTATTTTACCCGAGGGGTTTGAATTAGCCCCTCCCGATCGTATTTTGCCCGAGATAAAAGAAAAGATAGGAAATCTGTCTTTTCAGAGCTATCGCCCCACTAAAAAAAATATTCTTGTGATAGGTCCTGTTCCTGGTCAGAAATATAGTGAAATCACCTTTCCTATTCTTTCCCCGGACCCCGCTACTAAGAAAGATGTTCACTTCTTAAAATATCCCATATACGTAGGCGGGAACAGGGGAAGGGGTCAGATTTATCCCGACGGGAGCAAGAGTAACAATAATGTTTATAATGCTACAGCAGCAGGTATAGTAAGCAAAATCATACGAAAAGAAAAGGGGGGGTACGAAATAACCATAGCGAATGCATCGGATGGACGTCAAGTGGTTGATATTATCCCTCCAGGACCGGAACTTCTTGTTTCAGAGGGCGAATCCATCCAACTTGATCAACCATTAACGAGTAATCCTAATGTGGGTGGATTTGGTCAGGGGGATGCGGAAATAGTACTTCAAGATCCATTACGTGTCCAAGGTCTTTTGCTATTCTTGGCATCTGTTATTTTGGCACAAATCTTTTTGGTTCTTAAAAAGAAACAGTTTGAGAAGGTTCAATTGTCCGAAATGAATTTCTAGATCCGCGGATTTATCAACATCAAGCTCTAAAAATAAACAAATTTTTGTTGGCAATTATGTTATGTAATTATGTATAATCAAAAAAATTTTGCTTGTTTATATTCTTTCTTCTACCGGATTTCGGGAATTACTTATACCGCATTACTGGTCATAGTATATTGTGAAGAAGACTATTTGATTTTACTTAACTCTTCTTTATTTCTTTGTTTTTTCAATCCAAATTCAAACGGTATGATATAGAACGAATCAATAGTTTTATATTTGAATAGAATCAAAACAAAAGATAAATAAGCGGAGAATATAAACCAAAGTATAAATGAGAGGAACAAA